TTGACTACTTAACTACTTTATTAAATAGTAAATTAAGTATTAAATTAAATAGTTGTTAGTCTAGTACTGTATCCCTTCCTATCTTATCCTTCCTTTGCACCTGACTCAAAAAAAAGAGTGCTTTGGAGGCAAAAATCGAACTTGCCGAGGGGGTTCCATAAACCGGGAATTCGCCGAGACAAACAAGAGACAAACTGCTTTTAAAGGGGATAGACTATGCTTTTCTTTTATTTTTATTTATTTTTTCTTTTCTGCCTGCTGAATAAAAAAAAAGGTTGGGTTGGATATAGCTCTCTACCATATCTATTATATTATCTTAAATCTACATAGAATAAATTAGTATATTGAAATAGCAGTCTAATTCAACTTTACAAATAGAATAGTCCATTTATATGGACCGCTAAGTGCGGAGACGGGAATCGAACCCGTGACCTCAAGGTTATGAGCCTCGTGAGCTACCAAACTGCTCTACTCCGCTCTGTAGGGCTGAAGGTGGACGAAAAAAGTTGAATACAAGTCTCTACCATGTCTAGACAAATAGAATAGTCTTTTTATACGGAATTTATACAGAATGGAGCGGGTAGCGGGAATCGAACCCGCATCGTTAGCTTGGAAGGCTAGGGGTTATAGTCGACGTTGGTTGATTATTTTTACCGTCTCTAATTCAAAACCGAACATGAAATTTGGATTTCATTCGGCTCCTTTATGGATATTCTCACCACTTAACATCTAAGTCAGCTTTTCTGTCTGAATGGAACCAAAGCTCTCCGCTTTCTAGATGATCCCTATAGAATAGGAGATAGAAATTCTCCTAAATATCTATCTAATCTACTTACTTCGTTCCCTAATTTCATTCAAGAGATCTTGAGGAAAAGAGTTGGGTTGGGTTTCCACCGAGCTGAAACAATATACTGATGGTTCTAGTAAACCAAAACTATCATTTTTTGCTATTGGTCTTCCATTTCCTTTTTAAACAAAAGGGGTTTAGTTACGATTGGAAATAAACCTTTTTTTATCTTCATCCATAGATCCTTTACTCATATTTATTCAATTGGAATACTTAATCCAATGCAAAATTATGCTTCGCGACTCTGTATTCATAATCGAATTTTTTTTATTTTGCATGCAAATTCAATTAGTCTTTGGATACCAATCGCGAGAATGTGTATTCTTCCTCAATATGCTATTGAGAGGAAAAGGATTAAACCCTTTATAAGAACTAAAGTTTTTATCGGAATATGAATAGAAAAAACTTAAGGATGCCTTAAGTATATCATTTCAAATTCAGTTATTAATAGAACGAATCACACTTTTACCACTAAACTATACCCGCTACATGTAGATTATGATACCAACGCTACCCTTTGTCAAGGGTAGCCATTCGAGAAGGAGGCGAATTCCACCTTATCGAATCAAACGGAGAAAGTTCATGAGAGCGAGCAGTCGGTACTTTAATTGCGGGCCTTTACTTTAGGATTTAGATAGCCCCTCTCTAGTCTGTAAAATACATCTCTTTTTACCATGCTAATAGCGTATGAACCAAATGTATGCATTTCGATTAGGGTCGTATTCTAAGGACGAGTTTGATTATTCCTACAATATACACTAAGAGATATAGGTAAACAATACAGTTCCCATAAATCTCTTTCTTCCTTTTCTTTTTTGTTCAGAATTGAACAAAGAATCTGGGTATCTGTTCCCTTCCTTTTCACCTTAGAATCGAGAATCCAGAATCTTCCTTTTTCGTAGTGTTCGGAAATGGAAAACCTTGAACCTGCAGGAGTTAGGTATGTAGGATATGGTTTTTATTTTTTGTTGGGGAGGCAGTAGAATAATTTTTCTACTCTGGAGTAGAAATTCGTTAGAATAAAATTATTGAGAAAACTCCAACATAGTTTGTTCAAAATGCACCAGAATCCTTGGAGAATATTCAAGTACTCCATTTCCAAGGGGTACCTGTTCAAAATGGCTTCAACAAATCCGTCCAAAACTTTTTAAGAAAAATTGAAAAGTTTTGAACTCTAAGGTTTTTCCAAAGAGTGCCTGTTAAAAATTGTTTCAATCCCGCACCAAAACAGATAAGAAGTATTTCACTGAAAATTAATACCCAACCATATGGATATATGAAGAGCGCAAATTCCTTTATACCCCACCCAATTAGAATTAGGGGAAATAAAACATAAATGGAGAAAGTTCTCATTAGAAGATCCGCCAATAGGAGAAAAAAGTCCCTAATTCTGCAGAACATTCTGAGCACGTGAAAAGTGAATAGCGTAAAGATAAAAAAACAAAGTCTACCGTTTTTTTAATAGCATTTCTTATTGCCCCTTTGGCCTTTTTCTTTTTGGCCCATTATTGTATCCGATTTCACAATTGTTCTCCTCCTCAATTCCGGTTTTTGGTTTGGGGAGTCGTCCGAGATCGTGTTTACATAATCTCCATATAATAAACTTCTATATCTCGATATGTAGCTAATTTTTTAATAAAATTGAATAAAAAGCCCTTTTAACTCAGTGGTAGAGTAATGCCATGGTAAGGCATAAGTCATCGGTTCAAATCCGATAAAGGGCTTTTCGTTTAGTACTAGAGTAATGCCATGGTAAGAGGGAAGTTATTAGTTCGAATCCGATAAACTACTTTTCTACTAAATTCATTCACTTTTTTCTTTTTTAAAGTAGGAAAGACTCTTTCCTTTGATCTAGTTATACTCTTCCAGTATATTGACAATTCTAAAAAACTGCTCATACTATCATTATAATATAATGACGAGTGGTTGTATATGGCTCTATCGTCTATTGGATGCCCCTATCGTCTAGTGGTTCAGGACATCTCTCTTTCAAGGAGGCAGCGGGGATTCGACTTCCCCTGGGGGTAGGGAGTATTATAAAAAGAGGTTAGTCATGGATTATAAAAAACCCTAGAAAAAAATCTTCCTGGGTCGATGCCCGAGCGGTTAATGGGGACGGACTGTAAATTCGTTGACGATATGTCTACGCTGGTTCAAATCCAGCTCGGCCCAATAATCTAGGGCTTCGTGAATATGAACTAAATCCGTTTTTTTTTTCTTCCATAAAAAAACGATCTAATCGATAGAAATAAAGAAGAATATGATTCGTCTATTTTTTAGAGTACGACAGACGAATCGAATCTTCTTATGGTTCTATTTAAGAATAGATATGCCATACACCCCGCAGGGATTGTAGTTCAATTGGTCAGAGCACCGCCCTGTCAAGGCGGAAGCTGCGGGTTCGAGCCCCGTCAGTCCCGAACTAGAGTTCAATGAATGGGCAAATTAATCTTTCCTTTTTTCATCAAAAATTTCCCTGAAAAAGGGGGGTAGGAGGCAAGATCAAATATCTATAGGGGCGTCCTTACTTTACCTTTTTTTATTTTTCATTTCTCAGTAAAAAGAGAGCAGTATAGGAATTTTTTTTTTCACTACTTGCGGTTGATAAGGAAAGACGTACATATCATACGTGAATTAGTATAATTAGATTACCGGGATTTTATCAGAATTCATACATAAATCGTATTCGTTTATTATTCGAGAATGCATCTAATATAATTAGTTCCTTTTTGGGGGTTAAACCGCACCCCTTTCCTAAATTAAAATATTGGATCTTTTTTACTTAAGATCCTCTTTTCTCGACCTCATTTCTACTTCTACTGTTTATTTGGATGTCTATGTGACCCCTAGAAAGTCGGTCATATAATACATAGTTAATTGTATGTATAACTATAAGAAAAAGGAAGGGAAATTAGCTAATATAAGATAAGAAAGATTCTGGGTTATACATATAGAAAAGCAAAAGTGGAAAAGGATGAAAAATAGAGGGGGTTCCGAATCCAATCAAAAAACCTATTTTGGTCTTAGTATAGATAAGGGTTTTTCCTATGTTATATTATTCCACTATCAACCGTGAATTGATTTGATAGATCCGATATTCATAATATTGAATTGATTCAGTATTATCAGAATGCAAGTCCTCCCCTTGAATTTACAGGATATCCCTTTTTCCTCTCCATGGGATTACATCCCGAGTTATTGTGAAAAAAAGAATAGAGAAGTTATGGAAGTCAATATTCTCGCATTTATTGCTACTACATTGTTCATTCTAGTTCCTACTGGGTTTTTACTTATTCTTTATGTAAAAACGGCCAGCCAAAATGATTAATTGGAATTCCAATTAATCATTGAAAAAATGAAAAAGGGATTAAAATAAAAAAGTCTTAAATGAAAGGATCCGGTTGGAATCATAAAGTGTGGTAGAAAAAACTATATGTAGTTTTTTCTACCACACTTTGGATTCCTTCTATTATATTATCTTAAATCTACATAGAATAAATTAGTATATTGAAATAGCAGTCTAATTCAACTTTTTTTTTTTCACTGCATCCACTTAATTGAAATTCAGTAAAAATCAAAAAAATCGAAGACAATTATTCGTTGAAAAAATCCATGGAGGGGGAGAAAAATAATACGAGAATAGACTATAATAAAAGAAAAAAAGTAAAAGGAAAAACCTGCGAATCTTTCATGCTTAAAAATGCCTCGAGATGCTTCACGCGGGGTCCTTCAAAACAAAAAAAAAGAACATAAAATTTATCCTAAGAATAAGAAAAGAGTCTAAATGGAAAATGTTCGATATGTTATGAATAGCTTCGTGTAAGAAAGTCTAATTTTCTTATGTATAGTTATGTATAGAACTTTATTTTGACTCGTTACTTCTAGTAGAAATTCTGAATTACTATAATCGCTCTTTCTATTCTATTTTCGATTTTTCTATTTCTAGTAGAATAGAATGACTCTTTTAAGAAACTCTTTCTTAAAAGAGTGAAACAAAACGAAAGAAATAGAGAAAAAAGTTTGGCAAAATGATTAATGCAAAACAATCAATTAAAGAAAAGAGTGGAGACTACAATTCGACTACTCAATTAGTAGTATCCCTAGAGTCCACTTCTCCCCCATACTACTAGCGAAAGAGAAAACGTAAAGACTACCATTAAACCAGCCCAAGCAAGACTTACTATATCCATGTAAATTATGTCTCCTCTTTCTATAAAGGAATTATTCTACTATTGATCAATAATCATAGTGGAATCAAGGGTACAGAGTCAAAAGGCCATTCTGCCTTAAGACTATGGAAGAATCGGTTAAAGCAATTTACTCCTAACAAATTCTTATATGATTTTTAGTAGAATTGGAGAGTATTAAGTATAAATACGATACATAGCTCTTTCTCTAAAAAGAGTATAGGGGGTGTTCTGAGTAGAAGACGCGGGAATAGAGAGATTTTTTCTTCCTTTTGTTACCACCCCTTTATAAGCAAAGGACGGCGGAATATATCCTAAAATTAGGATAGCTAAATATTTATTGAATACCTACCTTACCCCTGTTTAGTTTTTTGACCTAAACCCTACTGCCCCGCTTTCTATCTTTCTATGAAAGAGTGAGAAAACCTTATCCACAACTCCGAAATTGATTTTTGAGCAGCCTATTCAATCTGATTCTCGACAGAATGAGTAGCCTTTACTTTAGTGTATGTAGGTAGCATAAGATGTACGAAGTGTATGTAGTAAGATGTACGATAAAAAAATGTCTGATAATTAAGAAGTGTTGATATTTCTTCGCGAACTCCCTCCTTTAATCTTAGATTGAAAAAAGAATGTCCCTTAGGGCCCTTTGGATACAAGGATTTCTGGCATCTCAGCCTCGTAGTTTTAAATTCCCGAATCGAATAAATTCCAATTAAAAAAAGAAGAAGGAAACGCTACCTTATCCCTATTGGTAGCCCTTTGGGCCACTGCTGCCAAAACAAACCCGAGTTTCAGGATAGAACTATGGTATGAATTCTCAAAATCTAGTATCGACAGACCTAGTTACTCCCCTGCCCCAACTTATGGGTAGGGACACGAATTTGTCGAGTTTGATCAGGACTGTAATCCTAAGTATTTTCTTGATCAGGCGGCACCCAGATTTGAACTGGGGATAAAGGATTTGCAGTCCCCTGCCTTACCGCTTGGCCATGCCGCCAAAAAATCCGATCTAAAATCGAGAAAAGAACAAGTATTCATTCACATTTTCTTACTATACTAAAAAGCCCTTTATTTTATTTTGAATAAAATTCAACTTACTTTTTTTCTTTTTTTTTTTTTCAATATTTTTCAAAAAATCGATTTCTGCTTTTTTGGTTTCTGTTTCGCTTATTCTCCTCGAGGGATTCTATCTTAAAAGACACATTGCTAACACTGGAAAACTTCCCTTTTCTTTCTATTCTATCGAGATAACAAAGGAGAAAAAGTGAATTTCCAGTCACAGGCTGTAAAATTCAGAACAAATTGGAACCATTAACTAGAATTTTCTTTTTATTTTTTGAATTGCAGTAGTCAATGGCTGATATTCTCTTCCCCATTCCTTTTAATGGCATAATAAAATAGAATAAATGTTTTCCTAATCTGTATATAGGTAAACTTCAGATCCGAACAGGATTATTATATATGGATCCCCCTTATGTACATATTCCTAGGGGGAATCCTGCTTTAATTTTTCATTGCATTAAATATCTTAAATAAAAAAAAAGAGGGAATTGGCTCTGATATAGATTATGGCCCGGCCTTTTTGGGCCGTCCAAGTGAAATTACGATAAAAGAAAGGATATGTGGATAGGTGGATAACTAGATTGGTAAGTACTTAAAAAATAAAGTAAGTAGTTTCTTTTAGGAATTTTAGGATTTTACAACGAAATCCTTTATTTTCCAGCAATTCTACTACTACGATACGAAACAAAAAAGAACCTTCAAATTCTTTTTGAAAATTAAACTAAGTGTGCTATTCTAAATCGAACTAAAGTCAAACTTTCTAGTGCTTATAAATTATTATGATTTTTCCCTTTCTATGAAAGGAAAGGGGATAAAACGAGAAATCTTTCCTATCCAATCTGATTAGAATATTGTAAAGTAAAGTTTAAGTGGAAGAATTTTTTTCTAGGACTGTTTTATCAATTCATTTTCATTCCATTTGTACTCCTGCCAAATTCGAACTTTCGTCAAAATTGTCTCGATTCATATGTATGAAATACATATATGAAATATGTATGTGGAGTTCCCTAGAATTTCATGTGATTCAGTAAACGGAATATAGATTCCATGATTGCTAGATTGATCCGTAGGGATTGATGAAGAGTGAGCTGATAATGGAATTTTTCTTCGATAAATAGGAAACTTAAGATTAAGATGCTCCGGAATGGAAATGAGGGAATGTCCACAATACCTGGATTTAGTCAGGTACAATTCGAGGGATTTTGTAGGTTCATTAATCAAGGCTTGGCAGAAGAACTTGAGAAGTTTCCAACAATTAAAGATCCAGATCACGAAATTGCATTTCAATTATTTGCGAAAGGGTATCAATTGCTAGAGCCCGCGATAAAAGAAAGGGATGCTGTGTATGAATCACTCACCTATTCTTCTGAATTCTATGTACCCGCGCGATTAATTTTTGGTTTCGATGTGCAAAAGCAAACCATTTCTATTGGAAACATTCCTATAATGAATTCCTTAGGAACCTTTATAATAAATGGAATATACCGAATTGTGATCAATCAAATATTGCTAAGTCCTGGTATTTACTACCGCTCGGAATTAGACCACAAGGGAATTTCTATATACACTGGGACTATAATATCAGATTGGGGAGGAAGATCGGAATTAGCAATTGATAAAAAAGAAAGGATATGGGCTCGCGTGAGTAGAAAACAAAAGATATCTATTTTAGTTCTATTATCAGCTATGGGTTTGAATCTAAGAGAAATTTTAGATAATGTTTCCTACCCCGAAATTTTTTTGTCTTTCCTGAATGCTAAGGAGAAGAGGATTGAGTCAAAAGAAAAAGCTATTTTGGAGTTTTATCAACAATTTGCTTGTGTAGGTGGGGACCTGGTATTTTCGGGGTCCTTATGTGAGGAATTACAAAAGAAATTTTTTCAACAAAAATGTGAATTAGGAAGAGTTGGTCGACGAAATATGAATCGTAGACTGAATCTTGATATACCTCAGAACAATACATTCTTGTTACCACGAGATGTATTGACTGCTACGGATCATTTGATTGGAATGAAATTTGAAACGGGTATACTTGACGATGACGATATGAATCACTTGAAAAATAAACGTATTCGTTCGGTTGCGGATCTATTACAAGATCAATTCGGACTGGCTCTTGGCCGTTTACAACATGCGGTTCAAAAAACTATTCGTAGAGTATTCATACGTCAATCGAAACCGACTCCACAAACTTTGGTAACTCCAACTTCAACTTCGATTTTATTAATAACAACTTATGAGACCTTTTTTGGGACATACCCCTTATCTCAAGTTTTTGATCAAACCAATCCATTGACACAAACCGTTCATGGGCGAAAAGTGAGTTGTTTGGGTCCTGGGGGATTAACGGGGAGAACTGCGAGTTTTCGGAGCCGAGATATTCATCCGAGCCATTATGGGCGTATTTGTCCAATTGACACGTCCGAAGGAATCAATGTTGGACTTACTGGATCCTTAGCAATTCATGCCAGAATTGATCACCGGTGGGGATCTATAGAGAGTCCGTTTTATGAAATATCGGAGAAAGCAAAAGAAAAAAAAGAGAGACAGGTGGTTTATTTATCACCAAATAGAGATGAATATTATATGATAGCAGCAGGAAATTCTTTATCCTTGAATCAGGGTATTCAGGAAGACCAGGTTGTTCCAGCTAGATACCGTCAAGAATTCCTGACTATTGCATGGGAACAGATTCATGTTAGAAGTATTTTTCCTTTCCAATATTTTTCTATTGGAGGTTCTCTTATTCCTTTTATTGAGCATAATGATGCAAATCGGGCTTTAATGAGTTCTAATATGCAACGCCAAGCAGTTCCACTTTCTCGGTCCGAGAAGTGCATTGTTGGAACTGGATTGGAACCCCAAACAGCTCTAGATTCTAGGGTTTCCGTTATAGCCGAACGCGAGGGAAAGATCATTTCTAGTGAAAGTCACAAGATCCTTTTATCAAGTAGTGGGAAGATTATAAGTATTCCTTTAGTTGCCCATCAGCGTTCTAACAAAAATACTTGTATGCACCAAAAACCTCAGGTTACGCGTGGTAAATCCATTAAAAAAGGACAAATTTTAGCGGAGGGAGCAGCTACAGTTGGCGGGGAACTCGCTTTAGGAAAAAACATTTTAGTAGCTTATATGCCGTGGGAGGGTTACAATTTTGAAGACGCAGTACTAATTAGCGAACGTTTGGTATGTGAAGATATTTATACCTCTTTTCACATCCGAAAATATGAAATTCAGACGGATACAACAAGCCAAGGTTCTGCTGAAAAAATCACTAAAGAAATACCACATCTAGAAGAACATTTACTCCGCAATTTGGACAGAAATGGAGTTGTGAGGTTGGGATCCTGGGTAGAAACTGGCGATATTTTAGTAGGTAAATTAACGCCTCAGATAGCGAGTGAATCGCCGTATATCGCGGAAGCTGGGTTATTACGGGCCATTTTTGGTCTTGAGGTATCCACTTCAAAAGAAACTTCTCTCAAACTACCTATAGGTGGAAGAGGGCGCGTTATCGATGTGAAATGGATCCAGAGGGATCCCCTCGACATAATGATTCGTGTATATATTTTACAGAAACGTGAAATTAAAGTTGGGGATAAAGTAGCTGGAAGACACGGGAATAAGGGGATCATTTCCAAAATTTTGCCTAGGCAAGATATGCCCTATTTGCAAGATGGAACGCCTGTTGATATGGTCTTCAATCCCTTAGGAGTACCCTCACGAATGAATGTGGGACAAATATTTGAGAGCTCGCTCGGATTAGCAGGGGATCTGCTAAAGAAACATTATAGAATAGCACCCTTTGATGAGAGATATGAGCAAGAAGCTTCAAGAAAACTTGTGTTTTCGGAATTATATGAAGCCAGTAAACAAACAAAAAATCCATGGGTATTTGAACCCGAGTACCCGGGAAAAAGCAGAATATTTGATGGAAGAACAGGAGATCCCTTCGAACAACCTGTTCTAATAGGGAAGTCCTATATCTTAAAATTAATTCATCAAGTTGATGAGAAAATTCATGGACGTTCTACTGGGCCGTACTCGCTTGTTACCCAACAACCCGTTCGAGGAAGAGCCAAGCAAGGGGGACAACGAGTAGGAGAAATGGAAGTTTGGGCTTTAGAAGGATTCGGTGTTGCTCATATTTTACAAGAAATACTTACTTATAAATCTGATCATCTTATAGCTCGCCAAGAAATACTTAATGCTACGATCTGGGGAAAAAGAGTGCCTAATCACGAGGATCCTCCGGAATCTTTTCGAGTGCTCGTTCGAGAACTACGATCTTTGGCTCTAGAACTGAACCATTTCCTTGTATCTGAGAAGAACTTTCAGGTAAATAGGGAGGATGTTTGATCGGCATAAATAAAATTTTTTTCTTATTTCTATTTTATGATTGACCAATATAAACATAAACAACTTCAAATTGGACTCGTTTCCCCTCAACAAATAAAGGCTTGGGCTAACAAAATCTTACCTAATGGGGAAGTCGTTGGCGAAGTCACAAGACCCTCCACTTTTCATTATAAAACCGATAAACCAGAAAAAGATGGATTGTTTTGCGAAAGAATCTTTGGACCCATAAAAAGCGGAATTTGTGCTTGTGGAAATTCTCGAGCGAACGTAGCTGAAAACGAAGACGAAAGATTTTGCCAAAAATGCGGGGTAGAATTTGTTGATTCTCGGATACGAAGATATCAAATGGGATACATCAAACTGGCATGTCCAGTGACTCATGTATGGTATTTGAAAGGTCTTCCTAGTTATATCGCGAATCTTTTAGATAAACCGCTTAAGAAATTGGAGGGCTTAGTATACAGCAATTTCTCTTTTGCTAGGCCCAGCGCTAAAAAACCTACTTTCTTACGATTACGAGGTTTATTCGAAGATGAAATTTCATCCTGTAACTATAGCATTTCTCCCTTTTTTTCTACCCCGGGCTTTGCAACATTTCGAAATCGGGAAATTGCGACAGGAGCAGGTGCTATTAGAGAACAATTGGCGGATTTGGATTTGCGAATCATTATAGAGAATTCGTTGGTTGAATGGAAGGAATTAGAAGACGAGGGGTATAGTGGTGATGAATGGGAAGATAGAAAAAGAGGGATAAGAAAAGTTTTTTTGATTAGACGCATGCAATTGGCGAAACATTTTATTCAAACAAATGTAGAACCAGAATGGATGGTTTTGTGCTTATTACCGGTTCTTCCTCCCGAATTGAGACCCATTGTTTATAGGTCTGGGGATAAAGTAGTGACTTCGGATATTAATGAACTTTATAAGAGAGTTATCCGTCGGAATAACAACCTTGCCTATCTATTAAAAAGAAGTGAATTAGCGCCAGGAGATTTAGTAATGTGCCAGGAAAAATTGGTACAAGAAGCTGTGGATACACTTCTTGATAGCGGGTCCCGCGGGCAACTGACGCGGAATGGTCACAATAAAGTATACAAGTCACTTTCAGATGTAATTGAGGGTAAAGAGGGAAGGTTTCGCGAGACTCTGCTTGGGAAACGGGTCGATTACTCGGGTCGTTCTGTCATTGTTGTGGGTCCTTCGCTTTCATTACATCAATGTGGATTACCTCTAGAGATAGCAATAAAGCTTTTTCAGCTATTTGTAATTCGCGATTTAATCACGAAACGTGCTACTTCTAATGTCAGGATTGCTAAAAGGAAAATTTGGGAAAAGGAACCCATTGTATGGGAAATACTTCAAGAAGTTATGCGGGGGCATCCTGTACTGTTGAACAGAGCACCTACCCTGCATAGATTAGGCATACAGGCCTTCCAACCCAGTTTAGTGGAGGGGCGTACTATTTGTTTACATCCATTAGTGTGTAAGGGTTTCAATGCGGACTTTGATGGGGATCAAATGGCTGTTCATCTACCTTTATCCTTGGAAGCTCAGGCGGAAGCCCGTTTACTTATGTTTTCTCATATGAATCTCCTGTCTCCCGCTATTGGAGATCCTATTTGCGTGCCAACCCAAGACATGCTTATCGGACTTTATGTATTAACGATTGGAAGCCCTCGCGGTATTTGTGCAAACAGATATAATAGTTGCGGAAACTCTCCAAATAAAAAAGGAAGTTACAATAAGAATAATTATTATAAGTATACGAAGAATAAAGAACCCCATTTTTCTAGTTCCTATGATGCGCTGGGAGCTTATAGACAGAAACGAATTGGTTTAAACAGTCCCTTGTGGCTTCGATGGAAACTAGATCAACGCGTCATTGGGTCAACAGAAGTTCCGATTGAAGTTCAATATGAATCTTTTGGGACTTATCATGAGATTTATGCCCACTATCTAATAGTGGGAAATAGAAAAAAAGAAACCCGTTCTATATACATTCGAACTACTCTTGGTCATATTTCTTTTTATAGAGAAATAGAGGAAGCCATACACGGATTTAGTCGAGCCTATTCATACACTATCTAAACAAGGAAGTTAGATTCGGTGATGCCCTTTTCGGGGGGCATTCCGATTTCGCTAGTACTATCTTTTTTGCCGCCCAAATCCATGAGGAAAAGGGGTAAATTAAGTTTTCGAATCACTGACTCAGGCCCATTGTCGAATCCTACTCAGCAATTGTCGAATCCTACTCAGCCAAAAAAGGGGGGGTACTTATGTATGGCGGAACGGGCTAACCAGGTCTTTCATAATAAAGAGATAGACGGAACTGCTATGAAACGACTTATTAGCAGATTAATAGATCATTTCGGAATGGGATATACATCCCATATACTGGATCAAATAAAGACTCTGGGCTTCCATCAAGCCACTACTACATCAATTTCTTTAGGAATTGAAGATCTTTTAACAATACCCTCTAAAGGGTGGTTAGTCCAAGACGCAGAACAGCAGAGTTTTCTTTTGGAGAAACACTATTATTATGGGGCTGTACACGCGGTAGAAAAATTACGCCAATCTGTTGAGATATGGTATGCTACAAGTGAATATTTGAAACAAGAAATGAATTCGAATTTTCGGATAACGGATCCTTCTAATCCAGTCTATCTAATGTCTTTTTCAGGAGCCAGAGGAAATGCATCCCAGGTACACCAATTAGTAGGTATGAGAGGGTTAATGGCGGATCCTCAAGGACAAATGATTGATTTACCTATTCAAAGCAATTTACGCGAGGGACTTTCTTTGACAGAATATATAATTTCCTGCTACGGAGCCCGCAAAGGAGTTGTAGATACTGCTGTACGAACAGCGGATGCTGGATATCTTACACGTAGACTTGTTGAAGTAGTTCAACATATTATTGTGCGTAGAAGAGATTGTGGTACTATACGAGGTATTTCTGTGAGTCCTCAAAAGGGGATGACAGAAAAACTTTTTGTCCAAACACTAATTGGTCGTGTATTAGCAGACGATATATATATCGGTTTACGATGCATTGCTGCTCGAAATCAAGATATTGGAATTGGATTAGTCAATCGATTCATAACAGCCTTTCGAGCACAACCGTTTCGAGCACAACCAATATATATTAGAACTCCTTTTACTTGCCGGAGCACATCTTGGATCTGTCAATTATGTTATGGGCGGAGTCCCACTCATGGCGATCTGGTCGAATTGGGGGAAGCTGTAGGTATTATTGCGGGTCAATCAATTGGGGAGCCCGGGACTCAACTAACATTAAGAACTTTTCATACAGGTGGAGTATTCACGGGGGGCACTGCCGACCTTGTACGATCCCCCTCGAATGGAAAAATCCAATTCAATGAGGATTTGGTTCACCCCACACGTACCCGTCATGGGCAGCCTGCTTTTCTATGCTATATAGACTTGCATGTAACTATTCAGAGTCAGGCTATTCTACATAGTGTGAATATTCCGTCAAAAAGCTTGATTCTAGTGCAAAATGATCAATATGTAGAATCCGAACAAGTAATTGCGGAGATTCGTGCCGGAACATCCACTTTGCATTTTAAAGAAAAGGTACAAAAGCATATTTATTCCGAATCAGACGGGGAAATGCACTGGAGTACTGATGTTTACCATGCGCGCGAATATCAATATGGTAATCTTCGTCGATTACCAAAAACAAGCCATTTATGGATATTGTCAGTAAGTATGTGTGAATCTAGTATAGCATCTTTTTCGCTCCACAAGGATCAAGATCAAATGAATACTTATTCTTTTTCTGTTGACGGAAGATATATCTTTGACCTCTCAATGGTTAATCATCAAGTAAGCCATAGACTGTTGGATACTTTTGGTAAAAAAGATAGGGAAATTCTTGATTATTTAACGCCAAATCGAATCGTGTCCAACAGTCATTGGAATTTTATCTATCCTTCTATTCTTCAAGATAATTCGGATTTGTTGGCGAAAAAGCGAAGAAATAGGTTCGTCATTCCATTACAATATCATCAAGAACAAGAAAAAGAGCTAATATCTTGTTTGGGGATTTCGATTGAAATACCCTTTATGGGTGTTTTACGTAGAAATATGATTTTTGCTTATTTTGACGATCCACGATACAGAAAGGATAAAAAGGGTTCTGGAATTGTTAAATTTAGATATAGGACCCTAGAGGAAGAGTATAAGACTCGAGAGGAAGACTCAGAGAACGGATATGAGAGCCCAGAGAACGAATATAGAACCCGAGAGGACAGATATGAAATCCTAGAAGACGAATATAGGACTCTAGAGAACGAATATGAAACCTTAGAAGCTGAATATGGGATCCTAGAGGACGAATATAGGACTCTAGAGAAAGACTCAGAAGAAGAATATGGGAGCTCAGAGAACGAATATAACACCCGAGAGGACGAATATGGAACTCTAGAGGAAGACTCAGAAGAAGAATATGGGAGGCCTGAAGATGAATCAGAGAACGAATATGGGACTTTAGAAGAAGACTCAGAGGAAGACTCAGAGGAAGACTCAGAGGACGAATATGGGAGCCCAGAGGAAGATTCCATGTTAAAAAAAGAGGGTTTTATTGAGCATCGGGGAAGAAAAGAATTGACTCTAAAATACCAAAAAGAAATAGAGCGGTTTTTTTTCATTCTTCAAGAACTGCATATCTTGCCGAGATCCTCATCGTTAAAGGTACTTGACAATAGTATTATAGGAGTGGATACACAACTCACAAAAAATACAAGAAGTCGACTAGGTGGATTGGTCCGAGTGAAGAGAAAAAAAAGCCATACGGAACTCCAAATTTTTTCCGGAGATATTCATTTTCTTGAAGAGGCGGATAAGATATTAGGTGGCAGTTTGATACCACCAGAAAGAGAAAAAAAAGATTTTAAAGAATCAAAAAAAAGGAAAAATTGGGTTTATGTTCAACGGAAAAAAATTCTCAAAAGCAAGGAAAAATATTTTGTTTCGGTTCGACCTGCAGTCGCATATGAAATAAACGAAGGGAGAAATTTCGCAAAACTTTTCCCGCAAGATCTCCTGCAAGAAGAGGATAATCTCCAACTTCGACTTGTCAATTTTATTTCTCATGAAAATAGCAAGTTAACTCAAAGAATTTATCACACGAATAGTCAATTCGTTCGAACTTGCTTAGTAGTGAATTGGAAACAAGAAGAAAAAGAGGGGGCTCGTGCTTCCCTTGTTGAGGTAAAAACAAATGATCTGATTCGCGAGTTCCTAAGAATTGAGTTAGTCAAGTCCACTATTTCGTATACACGAAGAAGGTATCATATGACAAGTGCAGGGCCCATTCCCAATAATAGTTTAGATCGGAACAATACCAATTCCAAGGGGAAGATTCAATCACTTAGCCAACATCAAGAAACTATTGGCACCTTGTTGAATCGAAATAAAGAATACCCGTCTTTGATGATTTTGTCGGCATCCAACTCTTCGCGAATTGGTTTATTCAAGAATTCGAAATATCCCAATGCAGCAAAAGAATCGAATCCTAGAATTCCTATTCGAGATATTTTTGGGCTCTTAGGCGTTATTGTACCTAGTATATCCAATTTTTCTTCATCTTACTATTTATTAACGCATAATCAGATCTTGTTAAAAAAATACTTTTTCCTTCACAATTTGAAACAAATCTTCCAAGTACTTCAAGGACTTAAATACTCTTTAATAGATGAAAATAAAAGGATTTCCAATTTCGACAGTAACATCGTGTTGGATCCATTCTATTTGAATTGGCACTTTCTCCATCATAACTCGTGGGAAGATACTTTGGGAATAATTCGCCTTGGACAATTTATTTGCGAAAATGTATGTCTATTTAAATCGCACATAAAAAAATCTGGTCAAATTTTCATTGTTAATATGGACTCTTTTGTTATAAGAGCAGCTAAACCTTATTTGGCCACTATAGGAGCAACTGTTCATGGTCATTATGGAAAAACACTTTACAAAGGAGATAGGTTAGTTACCTTTATATATGAAAAATCGAGATCTAGTGATATAACGCAGGGTCTTCCAAAAGTAGAACAAATCTTCGAAGCGCGTTCAATTGATTCACTATCGCCGAATCTCGAAAGGAGAATTGAGGATTGGAATGACCGTATACCAAGAATTCTTGGGGTTCCCTGGGGATTCTTGATTGGAGCTGAGCTAACCATAGCTCAAAGTCGTATCTCTTTGGTTAATAAGATCCAAAAGGTTTATAGATCCCAAGGGGTACAGATCCATAATAGACATATAGAGATTATTATACGCCAAGTAACATCAAAAGTACGGGTTTCCGAAGATGGAATGTCTAATGTTTTTTTACCAGGGGAATTAATAGGACTATTGCGAGCAGAACGAGTAGGGCGGGCTTTGGATGAATCGATCTATTATCGGGCAATCTTATTAGGAATAACAAGGGCTTCCCTGAATACCCAAAGTTTCATATCTGAAGCAAGTTTTCAAGAAACTGCTCGAGTTTTAGCAAAAGCTGCCCTACGAGGTCGTATTGATTGGTTGAAAGGCCTGAAAGAAAACGTAGTTCTGGGGGGGATTATACCTGTTGGTACCGGATTCCAAAAATTTGTGCATGGTTCCCCACAAGACAAGAACCTTTATTTCGAAATTCAAAAAAAAAATCTATTCGCATCGGAAATGAGAGATATTTTGTTTCTCCATACAGAATTAGTTTCTTCTGATTCTAATGTAACAAACAATTTCTCTGAGACATCAGAACCCCGATTTACCCCCATTTATAGGATTTAAGAATACATAGCCTTATTTTTTTTAGTTTAATTTAAACTAGACTTTTGACCTTAGAATGCTAATAGGTCTGATTTTCGATTTTGTATTTTAACTGTATTTTTTTAATTTTAATAAGTAAAAGAAGTCAGTGTAGAAGGTTCCATCGAAACAATTATTATTTATTTCAAGCTATTTCGGCTCTTTCTTAATCTTCAAAAAGAAATCAATTCCGTAACGGTAAGACAAAAAAAGGAAGTGTGGAAAAAATGACAAGAAGATATTGGAATATCAATTTGAAAGAGATGATAGAAGCGGGAGTTCATTTTGGTCATGGTATTAAGAAATGGAATCCTAAAATGGCACCTTACATCTCGGCAAAGCGGAAAGGTACTCATATTACAAATCTCGCTAGAACGGCTCGTTTTTTATCAGAAGCTTGTGATTTAGTTTTTGATGCAGCAAGTCAGGGAAAAAGCTTCTTAATTATTGGTACCAAAAAAAGAGCAGCGGATTTAGTAGCATCAGCTGCAATAAGGTCTCGTTGTCATTATGTTAATAAAAAGTGGTTCAGTGGTATGTTAACGAATTGGTCGATTACCAAAACTAGACTTTCTCAATTTAGAGACTTAAGAGCAGAAGAAAAGACGGGAAAATTCCACCATCTCCCAAAAAGAGATGTGGCAATCTTAAAGAGAAAATTATCTACCTTGCAAAGATATCTCGGCGGGATCAAATATATGACGAGGTTGCCTGACATTGTGATCGTCCTTGATCAGCAAAAAGAGTATATAGCTCTTCGGGAATGTGACATTTTGGGGATTCCTACTATTTCTTTAGTCGATACAAATTGTGACCCAGATCTCGCGAATATATCGATTCCTGCCAACGATGACACTATGACTTCAATTCGATTGATTCTTAACAAATTAGTATTTGCAATTTGTGAAGGCCGTTCTCTCCATATAAGAAATCGTTGATTAAGATTAAGAAGAATTAAGAAGAATAGTTAATTCTTGAGCAACTCCGTGGATTTATGGGATCAGTTACTATTCTTTTTTGTTTTGCATAGATAAAAGAAGAAATATTGATATGAAGAAATATTGATATATATTAGAGGGTATTGCTATATATTATGATCTGATATGATTTCTTGGTATCCCAAATATAATATAAGATTAATACTTCAAGTTGCTGAGTTGAGAAAGAGATGGTTGAATCAAAAGAATTCCTTTTTTGAAGTTCCATTTTTATCAGAGGACAATATGAATATTACACCATGTTCCATTAAAACACTCAAGGGGTTATACGATATATCGGGTGTAGAAGTAGGCCAACACTTCTATTGGCAAATAGGAGGTTTCCAAATTCATGCTCAAGTACTCATCACTTCTTGGGTCGTAATTACTATCTTGCTAGGCTCAGTTATCATAGCTGTTCAGAATCCACAAACTATCCCGACCGACGGTCAGAATTTCTTCGAATATGTCCTTGAGTTTATTCGAGACTTGAGCAAAACTCAGATTGGAGAAGAATATGGTCCTTGGGTTCCCTTTATTGGAACTATGTTCCTTTTTATTTTTGTTTCGAATTGGTCGGGTGCTCTTTTACCTTGGAAAATTATAGAGTTACCCCATGGGGAATTAGCAGCGCCCACGAATGATATAAATACTACTGTTGCTTTAGCTTTACTCACATCAGCGGCATATTTTTATGCGGGTCTTAGCAAAAAAGGATTGAGTTATTTCGAGAAATATATTAAACCAACCCCAATCCTTTTACCAATTAACATCCTAGAAGATTTCACAAAACCATTATCGCTTAGTTTTCGACTTTTCGGAAATATATTGGCGGATGAGTTAGTTGTTGTTGTTCTTGTTTCTTTAGTCCCCTTAATAGTCCCCATACCGGTCATGTTTCTTGGATTATTTACAAGCGGTATTCAAGCTCTTATTTTTGCAACGTTAGCGGCAGCCTATATAGGTGAATCCATGGAAGGTCATCATTGAATTGACTAGTTTTCGAAATAGTCTTTTTTTAGCTTAGCCCAATTCATGCATGGTTCCAGATAATCCTTCTGGTTCGAAAACTCAATAGTTCGAAATGTGTATGAATATACAACCTAGAGTTGTAGGAGAGAAAATAGACTAGACTTTATTACGGAATTGTTAAAGTATATATGCATTCCAGGGGGCGGAATCAGGTTAGATCTATATCCTTAATGTCTATAAGACTGCCATCTTTTATGCGGCTTTCTAAGGAATGATTTTGGAATCGGATTCAATAGAAAATGAGAAAATACGCAAACAAAATAGAACAAACATATGTATATGGGATTTTTTTTCTTCCTAAGTTAGATTCATTATCTAATCCGATATATAGAATTCCCTTCTATATGGAATTGGATTCCATATCCACTTCTATCCAGCATTTTGTTAGCAATTGTATATCTTGATTTGATTCCTATTGGATTTGGGTTAGTTCGATTTCCATAGGGGTTCTTCCTGTATTTCGTCTTTTATTATGGATTAGATGAAGGGGAAAAAATGGGAACTCAAAGATATCGAAGAGTAAAAAAAAGGATGGAATGAAAAAGTGGTTGGTTGGAAAGAAAGAGAAATGGAATAATAAGAATCTTATGGATTTACACAAACTTCTAATGATTAGAAACTAAAAACAAGATCCCGAAGTAGTTCGGACGATTTAGATTATCATTTCAATTTGTACTTTTTAGTTACTTCTACCCAATAGAGTTTAGAAGTTATAAGTAATAATTTCTTGGTTGATTGTATCCTTAACCATTTGTTTTTTTTACACGAGGAACTCACCATGAATCCACTAATTGCTGCTGCTTCCGTTATTGCTGCTGGATTGGCCGTAGGGCTTGCTTCTATCGGGCCTGGAGTTGGTCAAGGTACTGCTGCAGGACAAGCTGTAGAAGGTATTGCGAGACAACCAGAAGCAGAAGGGAAAATACGAGGTACTTTATTGCTTAGTCTAGCTTTTATGGAAGCTTTAACAATTTATGGACTGGTTGTGGCACTAGCTCTTTTATTTGCGAACCCTTTTGTTTAATCCTAAAAAAGAAAATGAGCCCTTTAGGTTAGATAATTTTTTCTTTTTTTAGTAAATAAATAGGTATTTGCTTCTATAATTCCAAGTATATTAATAATTTAATCCTATTTATTATATTATTCCGGGAATTCTTTATTTATCGGGACAGACAATACCCCGGGAACCCCAGGAAGGGCTGATTTGAGCATGATCAATTTAGAGGATATGCTTGCCCTCTTCCTTCCCGTCCTTAGTTTAGGACAGTAGAAAGTCTTTTTCCTTTTATTTTAGGAATTTTGGGAGCATTTCAACAAAGGAAATCTTTCACAGGTCAAACGACACCTAAGACTTAATCTAAAAGAAATTATTAGATTGAATCCATTTGCATTAAAAAAAAATTGCATTAAAAAAACTGATCAAAAAAGGGCGAGCGAAGCAAGTGTAAGTGATCGAAAAACTTTCTTCTTTATTCGTCCTATCTATAAGAGGAGAGCATATGAAAAATGTAACCTATTTTTTCGTTTTTTTAGCTCACTGGCCATTCGCGGGGAGTTTCGGGCTTAATACCGATATTTTAGCAACAAATCTAATAAATCTAACTATAGTGGTTGGTGTATTGATTTTTTTTGGAAAGGGAGTGTGTGCGAGTTGTTTATTTCAAGAATAGATTGGATCCATCCGGCTGCACTTTAGAATGTTTTTTATTTTAGGATAACTAAAAAAGGTGCACGATCTCAACGAATTACTTCTGAATAACTTCAGAAATCATATGGAAGAACCATAGCATTTCGCGACTAATTGGGAAATTTACTTTGATTCTCTATAGACCAATAATACGAGACCATTAACAAGGTTAAAGCTAAACTGCTTGAAGTCCAGGCAAAAGGGGTACTCTTTCTACAACTATATTAGTATTAGTATCGAAATGCTTTAAACGGGAAATAGCTAGTGTAGAATTTATCTGATATAGAACACTCATATCGATAAAATGATTTGAACTATTTACTATACTAGAGGGGCGCCCTGCCCTTTTTTCAATGCCGAATCGACGACCTATGTATAAATAAAAGAAAAATTTTTTGGATTGGATTTGAAGAAAAAAAGGAATTCTATCAATTTGCATTTTCCTTTTATTTAGTTAGTTTTTCTTAATGAAATTGAAATTATTAACTAACAGAGCAAACACAAACAAAGAAACAACTTTGCTGACCATGATGATTTTTATCTAGTCGGAAGAGTCCTCTTAATATTTTTCTAGTTTTATAGAAATTTTGGTATATTGAAATACAAATAGAAAAGAGGGGATAGAGGATAGGCTCATTACATTATATAAAAAAAAAGATATGGAAATAACCATACCATAATTAATACATAACAAAAAAGAAAAAAAAAGAGCGTGAGAGCCAAATGAATCGAAAGATTCTTGTTTGGTTCGGGAAGAGATCAGAAAAGTTGTAAACTTAATAGCAAGATAATCCACTTTCATTAAAAGATTTATTAGATAATCGAAAACAGAGGATCCTAAGTACTATTCGAAATTCGGAAGAATTACGTAGAGGGACCCTTGAACAACTCGAAAAAGCTCGGCTTCGATTAGAGAAAGTCGAACTAGAGGCAGATGAGTATCGAATGAATGGATACTCTGAGATAGAACGAGAAAAAGAAAATTTGATTAATGCCACTTCTACTAGTTTGGAACAATTAGAAAAGTCTAAAAACGAAACCCTTTATTTTGAAAAACAAAGGGCGATGAATCAGGTCCGACAGCGAGTTTTCCAACAAGCCGTACAAGGAGCTCTAGGAACTCTGAATAGTTGTTTGAATACCGAGTTACATTTTCGTACGATTCGTGCTAATATTGGCATTCTCGGGGCCATAGAATGGAAGAAATAATTAAATTTATTAGGCCTTGAACTTCTACTTTCGTTTAGAATTTAGGCATTATTTTTCCCCTTGCTTCCGAAAAAAAAGATTCAAGAAACACTAATGGCAACCCTTCGAGTCGACGAAATTAATAAAATTCTCCGCGAACGTATTGAACAATATAATAGGAAAGTAGGGATTGAGAATATCGGTCGCGTAGTTCAAGTGGGGGATGGGATTGCTCGTATTATAGGTCTTGGTGAAATAATGTCAGGTGAATTAGTTGAATTTGCAGAAGGGACTAGAGGTATTGCTCTGAATTTGGAATCAAAAAATGTTGGGATTGTA